GGGGAAACCGAAGAAACTGTGGTAGAGGATCATCAGATTCGTTCAAGAAAATCCAAACGTGTAGTGATTTTTACTGATAACCAACAAAATACTGATGCTTATACTAATACCAAAGAAACTAATAATACTGATCAAACAGGCGAAGTTGCTTTGATACGTTATTCCCAACAATCGGATTTTCGTCGAGACATAATCAAAGGCTCCATGCGCGCTCAAAGACGTAAAACAGTTACTTGGAAACTCTTTGAAGCAAATGCGCATTCCCCTCTTTTTTTGGACCGAATAGACAAATCTTTTTTTTTTTTTTTTGATATTTCTGAACGGATGAAAAAAATTTTTAGAAATTGGATGTGGAAAAACACAGAATTCACAATTTCGAATTATACAGAGAAAAAGACAAAAGAAAGCGCGAAAAAAAAAGAGGAGGACAAAAAAGAAGAAGACAAAAGAAAGGAGAAAGTGCGTATACAAATAGCGGAAGCCTGGGATAGTATTTTACTTGCTCAAGTAATGAGAGGTTTTTTATTAGTAACCCAATCAATTCTTAGAAAATATATTATATTACCTTCATTGATAATAGCTAAAAATATCGTCCGTATACTATTATTTCAATTTCCGGAATGGTATGAGGACTTAAAGGATTGGAATAGAGAAATGCATGTTAAATGTACCTATAACGGCGTTCAATTATCAGAAAAAGAATTTCCAAAAAACTGGTTAACAGACGGCATTCAGATCAAGATCCTATTTCCTTTTCGTCTTAAACCTTGGCACAGATCTAAGTTACGAGCCCCTTATAACGATCCAATGAAAAAGCAAGGTCAAAAAAATGATTTTTGTTTTTTAACAATTTTTGGAATGGAAGCTGAACTACCTTTTGGTTCTCCCAGAAAAAAACTTTCATTTTTTGAACCGATTTTAAAAGAACTCAAAAAAAAAATGAAAAAATTGCAAAAGAAATGTTTTATAATTCTAGGAATTTTTAAAGAACAAACAAAATTTTTTCTAAATGTCTCAAAAAAACCAAAAAAATGGATCATTAAAAACATTCTGTTTATAAAAGAAATAATAAAAGAACTCTCAAAAATAAACCCAATTATATTATTTGGATTGAGAGAAATAGAAGTATATGAATTGAGTGAAATTAAAAAAGATTCAATAATCAGTAATCGGATGATTCAGGAATCGTCCATTCAAATTAGATCTCAGAATTGGACAAATTATTCATTAACAGAAAAAAAAATGCAAGATCTGACTGATAGAATAAACACAATCATAAATCAAATAGAAAAAATTACAAAAGACAAGAAAAAGGGATTTATAACTTCAGATAGAAATTTGAGTTCTAACAAAATAAGTTATGATGATAAAAGATTGGAATCACAAAAAAATATTTGGCAGATAGTAAAAAGAAGAACTGCTCGATTAATCCGTAAATCCCATTATTTTATAATATTTTTCATTGAAAAGATATACATAGATATCTTTCTATCTATGATTAATATTCCTAGTATCAATACACAACTTTTTCTTGAATCAACAAAAAAAATTATTAATAAAAACATTAACAGTAATGAAGCAAATCAAGAAAGAATTAATAAAACAAATCAAAGTTTAATTAAATTTATTTCGATTATAAAAGAGTCACTTTCTAATACTAATATTAGTCTTAGTCAAAAAAATTCAAAGACTTTTTTTGACTTATCTTACTTTTCACAAGCATATGTATTTTACAAATTATCACAAACCCAACTTATTAAGTTAGAGAAATTGAAATACGGATTTCAATATAATGGAACCCCCCTTTTTCTTAAGAATGAAATAAAGGATTTTTTTGTTGTAAGACAAGAACTATTTCATTCCGAATTAAGACCTAAGAATCTTCGCAATTCTGGAATGAATCAATGGACAAATTGGTTAAGGAGTCATTATCAATATCAATGTGATGTATCTCAAATTAAATGGTCTAGAGTAGTACCACAAAAATGGCGAAATATATTGAACTGTATAGCTCAAAATAAAGATTTATATAAAGATTTGTGTGATTTATATGAAAAAGATGAATTAATTCACTACGAAAAAAAAACAAAAATTGAAACGGATTTATTATTGAATCAAAAGGATAATTTTAAAAAACAATATAGATATGATCTTTTAGCATATAAATCTATAAATTCTGAAACTAAGAAGTACTCTTCAATTTATGGATCACCATTACAAGTAAAAACTAACCAAGATATTTTTTATAATTACAACACACATAAACAAAAATCATTTAATATGGTAGAAGATGATATTCGAGATATGGATAAAAATACGGATAGAAAATATTTTGATTGGAGAATTCTCGATTTTTGTCTTAAAACGAAGGTCGATATTGAGGCCTGGATCAATATTGATACTGACACTAACAGTAATAAATATACTAAGACTAGGGTTAATAAGTATCAAATAATTGATAAAATCAATAATAAGGGTCTTTTTTATCTCACACTTCAGCAAGATCAAAAAATCAACCTATCCAATCAAAAACCCCTTTTGGATTGGATGGGAATGAATGAAGAAATACTAAGTCGTCCCATATCAAATCTGGAACTTTGGTTCTTGCCAGAATTTGTGAGACTTTATAATACGTATAAAATGAAACCGTGGGTTATACCAATTAAATTACTACTTTTTAATTCTAATATAAAAAAAAATGCTAGTGAAAACAAAAGCATCACTGGAAATAAAAAAAGAGATCCTTTTATATCAATATCGTCGAATGAAAAAAAATCTCTTGAATTAGAAAACCGAAATCAAGGAGAAAAAGAATCCACGGGCCAAGCAGATCTTAAATCAGCTCTTTCAAACCAAGAAAAAGATGTTGAAGAAGATTATACGGGATCGGACATGAAAAAACATAGAAATAAAAAGCAATACAAGATCAATACAAAAGCGGAGTTTGATTTCTTCCTAAAAAGGTATTTGTATTTTCAATTGAGATGGGATGATTCTTTAAATAAAAAAATAATCAATAACATCAACGTATATTGTCTCCTGCTTAGACTGATAAATCCAAGAGAAATTACTATATCCTCTATTCAAAGGGGCGAAATGAGTCTGGATATTTTGACGATTCAGAAAGATGTAACTCTTACAGAATTTATTAAAAGGGGATTTTTGATTATTGAACCAATTCGTCTAGCTATAAAAAATGATGGAAAATTTATTATGTATCAAACCCTCGGTATTTCATTAGTTCATAAAAGTAAACATCAAATAAATCAAAGATACCGAGAAAAAAAACATGTTGATAAGAATTCTGATGAAGTCATTACAAAACATCAAAAGATGACTGGAAATAGATATAAAAAAAATTATGATTTGTTTGTTCCTGAAAATATTTTATCGCCTAGACGTCGTAGAGAATTGCGAATTCTAATTTGTTTAAATTCTAAGAATAGACATAGAAAGGCATCTTTTTGTAATGGGAATGAGGTAAACAGTCAAGTTGTGGATAAAAGCAAAAACTATAAAAAAAAACTTATAAAATTAAAGCTATTTCTTTGGCCCAATTATCGATTAGAAGATTTAGCTTGTATGAATCGTTATTGGTTTAATACCAATAATGGCAGTTGTTTCAGTATGGTAAGGATACATATGTATCCGCGATTGAAAATTCATTAATAGTACATTTTTCCTATATTTCCCATACCATATCTGGTCTATGACGACAAAGAGATGCACGCATACATTGTCTTACATTCCATTCTGATACATGATACTAATTCAATGACATATCAATTAGATCTAGAATGAACAAAATTTTCTTATTTTAGGTCTAAACTTTTATCTTTTGTGAGTGAAGAAACCAACCATACTTTTGTATCCCCTTTCAAATCCAATTTTAAAATGAAAATAGGATTGAGTAAGTTTTATTAAATTAAAAAAATTAGAAATTAATAACGAAATTCAAATTATTGTATATACCAAATAAAAATTAGGGGCATTATTATTACTGATCAATAAAGATATCTATCAATAAAAAATATCTTAAAATAAAAAGAGGGGGGGGAGAGAAGATTTCAGTTTATGGTAAAAAATTCATTCATCTCAGTTATTTCACAAGAAGAAAAAGACGAAAACAGAGGATCTGTTGAATTTCAAATAGTTAGTTTCACCAATAGGATACGAAGACTTACTTCACATTTACAATTACACAAAAAAGACTATTTATCTCAGAGAGGTTTACGTAAAATTCTGGGAAAACGCCAACGATTACTGTCTTATTTGTCAAAGAAAAATAGAATATGTTATAAAGAATTAATTAATCGGTTGGATATTCGGGAGTCAAAAACTCGTTAATTTTATTTTTATAAAGGCATTTTGAATTATTTGATTTATTAGATCTTGAATTTTAATGAACTTTTTTTCGTTTTCAGCAATTCATGAAAGAATGAATCGAGGAAAAACCTATGAATATACCGGCTACAAGAAAAGACCTCATGATAGTCAATATGGGCCCCCACCACCCATCAATGCATGGTGTTCTTCGACTCATCATTACTCTAGATGGTGAAGATGTTATTGACTGTGAACCAATATTGGGTTATTTACACCGAGGAATGGAAAAAATTGCGGAAAATCGAACAATTATACAATATTTGCCTTATGTAACACGGTGGGATTATTTAGCTACTATGTTCACAGAAGCAATAACTGTAAACGGACCGGAACAGTTGGGAAATATTCAAGTCCCTAAAAGAGCCAGCTATATCAGAATAATTATGTTGGAGTTGAGTCGTATAGCTTCTCATCTGTTATGGCTCGGTCCTTTTATGGCGGATATTGGTGCACAAACTCCCTTTTTCTATATTTTCAGAGAAAGAGAATTAGTATATGATCTATTCGAAGCTGCCACCGGTATGAGAATGATGCATAATTATTTTCGTATCGGAGGAGTAGCGGCCGATCTACCTCATGGCTGGATAGATAAATGTTTGGATTTCTGCGATTATTTTTTAACAAGAGTTGCTGAATATCAAAAACTTATTACACGAAATCCTATTTTTTTAGAACGAGTCGAGGGAGTAGGCATTATTGGTAGAGAGGAAGTAATAAATTGGGGTTTATCGGGACCAATGCTGCGAGCTTCCGGAATACAATGGGATCTTCGTAAAGTTGATCATTATGAATGTTACGACGAATTTGATTGGGAAGTACAGTGGCAAAAAGAAGGAGATTCATTGGCTCGTTATCTAGTCCGAATTGGTGAAATGATAGAATCCGTAAAAATTATTCAACAGGCCCTGGAAGGAATTCCAGGGGGACCCTATGAGAATTTAGAAATACGATACTTTGATAGAGAAAGGAATCCGGAATGGAATGATTTTGAATATCGATTTATTAGTAAAAAGCCGTCTCCTACATTTGAATTGCCGAAACAAGAACTTTATGTGAGAGTAGAAGCCCCAAAGGGAGAATTGGGAATTTTTCTCATAGGGGATCAGAGTGGTTTTCCTTGGAGATGGAAAATCCGCCCGCCGGGTTTTATCAATTTGCAAATTCTTCCGCGGTTAGTTAAAAGAATGAAATTGGCTGATATTATGACGATACTAGGTAGTATAGATATCATTATGGGAGAAGTTGATCGTTGAAATGATAATTGATACACCGGAAGTACAAGATATCGATTCTTTTTCTAGATTAGAATTTTTTAAAGAGGTTTATGGAATTCTATGGGTTCTTGTTCCTATTTTGACTCTTGTAGTGGGAATCACAATAGGCGTACTGGTAATTGTATGGTTAGAAAGAGAAATATCGGCAGGGATACAACAACGTATTGGACCTGAATACGCCGGCCCTTTGGGAGTTCTTCAAGCTCTAGCAGATGGGACAAAACTACTTTTCAAAGAAAATCTTTTTCCATCTAGGGGGGATACTCGTTTATTCAGTATCGGGCCATCCATAGCAGTCATATCAATTTTAGTAAGCTATTCAGTAGTTCCTTTTGGATATCACCTTGTTTTAGCGGATCTCAATATCGGTGTTTTTTTATGGATTGCCATTTCCAGTATTGCTCCAATTGGACTTCTTATGTCGGGATACGGGTCAAATAATAAATATTCCTTTTTAGGCGGTCTACGAGCTGCTGCTCAATCGATTAGTTATGAAATACCATTAACTTTATGTGTGTTATCAATATCTCTACGTGCGATTCGTTGATACATAGACATAAACTTTTCTCTATTCCTTCCTTTCAAGGAAAGGGTTGGAATGGATTGAGTAGATATCTTAATTTTTTTTTTATTCATTATTCGGGTTGATGAACTAAATCAAATAGTTATATGAGTGAAAGAAAACAGCTTATATATAAATTCGCAGTAAAAAGATTGATTCTCATTTTCTATGTATAAGAGTTAGAGAGTTAAGCGGAAATAAACATAAACAGAAGAGACCGTTTCCCCCAAGATTGGTTGATTAGTCATCCTGACTTGAAGCGGGTTCAAAAGATCAACCGTATTGAGTTTTCACTATCATTTTTATGTATTAGCATAACGGGGGATTGAGCAAAAACGAGTGGATGGTTAGAAACACGAACATATGGAAAGGATTAGTAATGGAGATTATGTAAATTCTCCAAAAGGACATTTTTACATAATATACAAACAAAGAATACTAATTGGGGCTTTAAGTTGGTAGAAATGATCAGGCAGTACTCCCCATGACACGATTCCAATCCAGAGTATACTCCTATCCACCGATTTAATAAATAACTATTCGAAACGAAATAATCCTTTATTTTGAAAGCCCTCTTTTTCTCAGAAATAGAAAGAAGAATAGGAACGAAAAAAAAAAAAAAAGATATACTTTATTTATTATTTGTTACTTTTATTCTTTCCCATATACATATTAATAGATATATAATTTGTGTCATAATTCATTAATTAATATAGAATTTTTTTTTCGTACGTGAAACCAACGGGTTATTGATATTTTTACAAGAAGTATTTTATTGAACAGTTAAGTTATTACTGAACAAAGAAGAATTGAAATTTTTATTGAAATTATTAAATTAAAGAAAGGATGAGATCAATTCAGAAGTACTTTTTTTATTTTTTTTTGAATTAAAATAATTCTAACAGACAGAATTCAATTGGTCTAATTTGGGACCGGCCGATAGTTATCCATCCTACAAACATATCAAGATTCAAAAAAGAATACTGACGCGGTCCCTATATTTATTTCTGGCCTTCAAGGAGCCGTATGAGGTGAAAATCTCATGTACGGTTCTGTAATAGCGATGGTAACAGTGATGGTATCACCGACTATAATTATCTAACAGTTCAAGTACAATTGATATTGTTGAGGCGCAATCAAAATATGGTTTTTGGGGATGGAATTTGTGGCGTCAGCCTATAGGGTTTATCATTTTTATTATTTCTTCCCTAGCAGAATGTGAGAGATTACCTTTTGATTTACCAGAAGCAGAAGAAGAGTTAGTAGCAGGTTATCAAACCGAATACTCGGGTATAAAATTTGGGTTATTTTATGTTGCTTCCTATCTAAACCTATTGGTTTCTTCATTATTTGTAACAGTTCTTTACTTGGGAGGTTGGAATATATCTATTCCGGACATATATGTTTCTGAGCTTTTTGAAATAAATAAAACATGTGGAGTTTTTGGAGCGATAATTGGTATCTTTATTACATTAGCTAAAACTTATTTGTTCTTGTTCATTCCTATCACAACAAGATGGACTTTACCGAGGCTAAGAATGGACCAACTATTGAATCTTGGATGGAAATTTCTTTTACCTATTTCTCTCGGTAATCTATTATTAACAACTTCTTTCCAACTCTTTTCACTGTAAAGTAACATTCTATATTCACAACGTGTCTCAAACAAGAGAAATAAACAAACATAAAACTATTCATATATATATTAACGATATGTTCTCTATGGTAACTGGGTTCATGAATTATGGTCAACAAACAGTACGAGCTGCAAGGTACATTGGTCAAAGTTTCATGATTACTTTATCCCACGCAAATCGTTTACCCGTAACTATTCAATATCCTTATGAAAAATTAATCACCGCGGAGCGTTTCCGCGGTCGAATCCATTTTGAATTTGATAAATGTATTGCTTGTGAAGTATGCGTTCGTGTATGTCCTATAGATCTACCCGTTGTTGATTGGAAATTGGAAACTGATATTCGCAAGAAACGGCTGCTTAATTACAGTATTGATTTCGGAGTCTGTATATTTTGTGGTAATTGCGTTGAGTATTGTCCAACGAATTGTTTATCAATGACTGAAGAATATGAACTTTCTACTTATGATCGTCACGAATTGAATTATAATCAAATTGCTTTGGGTCGTTTACCAATGTCAGTAATTGACGATTATACAATTCGAACAATTTTGAATTCGCCTCAAATAAATAAGTAAATCTCTTATTAACGAATAATTTATAATTACTTTACTAATAACTAATATAGAAGGAATTTAGGTTTCTTTCGTGTTGTTTGGTCAATAACTACAAATACCAACTATTGATTGGTTGGTAAGAAACGCGTCTTAATTTGGATTGAAAATCCATTAATTAATATATCCATAATTGTTTTAAAATATATAGTTTAGAATTAGAACGACTCTTTCAGATAAAGAATGAAATTAGTCCAATAATAGTACTCACATTTATTCATATCCCTTAGTATTTATTTACTTAGGATTAAATTAGGAATTGCTCAAAAATCATAAAAAAAAAATTTCTGGTCGGGTCTCAATAAGGTCATGAAAAACATTTCTATTTATTTATCTCTTATTTTACATATAATGGATTTGCCCGGACCAATACATGATTTTCTTTTAGTCTTTCTGGGATCGGTTCTTATACTAGGAGGTATGGGGGTGGTATTATTTACCAACCCCATTTATTCTGCCTTTTCATTGGGACTGGTTCTTGTTTGTATATCCTTATTCTATATTCTATTAAACTCTTATTTTGTAGCTGCTGCACAACTCCTTATTTACGTGGGAGCTATAAATGTTTTAATCGTATTTGCTGTGATGTTCATGAATGGTTCAGAATATTACAAAGATTTGAATCTTTGGACCATTGGGGATGTGGTTACTTTGCCAGTTTGTACAAGTATTTTTGTTTTACTCATGATTATTATTACGGATACGTCATGGTACGGAATTATTTGGACTACAAGATCAAACCAGATTATAGAGCAAGATTTGATAAGTAATAGTCAACAAATTGGAATTCATTTATCAACAGATTTTTTTCTTCCATTTGAATTCGTTTCGATAATTCTTTTAGCCGCTTTGATAGGTGCAATTGCCGTGGCGCGACAGTAAAAAATTTATAGAATTAGCAATGCACATTAAACTCTGTTCGGTTTTATTACATTACATTTATTTCCCTTTAATTAAAGATTCTTTATGTCTAAAATAGAAATTATTCAATCTATTCTATTAACAATAGAAAATCTGCCTTTGTTCCGTACTTTTTTTTATTCTAGTCAATTGAATCTGTTGAATTGTTGTTCAGTTCATATTGAAATGAATCGAAATTGATAAGGAGTTGGTCAATGATGCTCGAACATGTACTTGTTTTGAGTGCCTACTTATTTTCTATCGGTATCTATGGATTGATCACGAGCCGGAATATGGTTAGAGCCCTTATGTGTCTTGAACTTATACTGAATGCGGTTAATATGAATTTCGTAACATTTTCTGATTTTTTTGATAGTCGCCAATTAAAAGGAAATATTTTCTCAATTTTTGTTATAGCTATTGCAGCCGCTGAAGCAGCTATTGGCCCGGCTATTGTTTCATCAATTTATCGTAACAGAAAATCAACTCGTATCAATCAATCGAATTTGTTGAATAAGTAGTATTAATCATATAAATTCTAATATTCATAAATTAGAATTACCATGACCATACATTACGTAATAATACATGTTTTCAAAAATGTAAGAAATTAAAGTATCTTGGCTCTATCGCATGAGTCAATCCAGAAGTAGATTGATTAGAAAAATTATGATAAATTATTGATTCATCTGGTGTCTAAATATATGATTCATTTACAAGTTTACTAGATCGAAACTTTCTGACATTCAAAAATTTATAGATCCAAATGTCACATTCAGTAAAGATTTATGATACGTGTATAGGGTGTACTCAATGCGTGCGCGCCTGCCCAACGGATGTATTAGAAATGATACCTTGGGACGGGTGTAAAGCTAAGCAAATTGCTTCTGCTCCAAGAACAGAGGACTGTGTCGGTTGTAAGAGATGTGAATCCGCCTGTCCGACAGATTTCTTGAGTGTTCGAGTTTATTTATGGCATGAAACAACTCGAAGTATGGGTCTGGCTTATTAATACGTTCCAGAAAACCCCACTTGAATACATTTGATTTTTTTACCTTTACCGACAAAAACCCGCGCTCAAAAACTATTTATTTTGAGCACGGGTTTTTCTGGTCCAAGTTTATCTTGTTTTTACCATGAATAATTTTCCTTGGTTAACGCTAGTTGTAGTTTTGCCAATATTCGCGGGTTCCTTAATTTTCTTTCTCCCTCATAGAGGAAATAAGATAATTAGGTGGTATACTATAGGTATATGCATAATAGAACTCCTTCTAACAACCTATGCATTCGGTTATCGTTTCCAATTGGATGATCCATTAATGCAACTGACAGAGGATTATAAATGGATCGATTTTTTTGATTTTTACTGGAGATTGGGAATAGATGGAATTTCTATAGGACCCATTTTACTGACAGGATTTATCACAACTTTAGCTACTTTAGCGGCTCGGCCGATTACTCGAGATTCCCGACTATTCCATTTTCTGATGTTAGCAATGTATAGCGGTCAAATAGGACCATTTTCTTCTCGAGACCTTTTACTTTTTTTCATCATGTGGGAGTTAGAATTAATTCCAGTTTATCTACTTCTATCCATGTGGGGGGGAAAGAAACGTTTGTATTCAGCTACAAAATTTATTTTGTACACTGCAGGAAGTTCCGTTTTTTTATTAATGGGAGTTTTGGGTATTGGTTTATATGGTTCCAATGAACCAACATTAAATTTTGAAACATCAGCTAATCAATCGTATCCTGTAGCACTGGAAATAATATTCTATATTGGATTTCTTATTGCTTTTGCTGTCAAATCACCGATCATACCCTTACATACATGGTTACCAGACACCCATGGAGAGGCACATTACAGTACTTGTATGCTTTTAGCCGGAATCTTATTAAAAATGGGAGCGTATGGATTGGTTCGGATCAATATGGAATTATTACCCCACGCCCATTCTATATTCTCTCCCTGGTTGATTATAGTAGGCACAATTCAAATAATCTATGCAGCTTCAACATCTCCCGGTCAGCGTAATTTAAAAAAAAGAATAGCCTACTCTTCTGTATCTCATATGGGTTTCATAATTATAGGAATAGGTTCTATAAGCGATACAGGACTCAACGGAGCCATTTTACAAATAATCTCTCACGGATTTATTGGCGCTGCGCTTTTTTTCTTGGCCGGAACGAGTTATGATAGAATACGTCTTGTTTATCTCGACGAAATGGGCGGAATGGCTATCGCAATTCCAAAAATATTCACGACTTTCAGTATCTTATCAATGGCTTCTCTTGCATTACCGGGCATGAGCGGTTTTGTTGCCGAATTGTTAGTTTTTTTTGGAATACTTACTAGTCAAAAATATCTTTTAATGACAAAAATATTAATTACTTTTGTAATGGCAATTGGAATGATATTAACTCCTATTTATTCATTATCTATGTTACGCCAGATGTTCTATGGATACAAGCTTTTTAATGCCCCAAACTCTTATTTTTTTGATTCTGGACCGCGAGAATTATTTGTTTCGATCTCTATCCTTTTACCTGTAATAGGTATTGGTGTTTATCCCGATTTCGTTTTATCATTATCAGTTGACAAGGTCGAAGCTATTATATCCAATTATTTTTTTCGATAGTTTTTGTGAGTAAACCAAAAAATGAAACTGAAATCCCATGATTTTAAAAATGGTTGATTGTACAATAAAAAAATGAGTCTTTTATATTCTTTTAAGTAAAATAAATAAATTGGAATTCTATTATAACTAGATATCTTTTGAATTTGTGAGAACCATTTGAATCAAGTAATGGAAATGATTCAAATGGTTCTTGATTGTTTACATGAAGTTTTCGTATATATACCTGTATGCCGTCCTATGTTTATATTCGTCAAGTCTTTTATTCAATTAGATGTTAATGTAAATGAACCATAACTATGCAACCCTATTCCTAATAGATTAACCCCAAAATAGCATATCCAAATTATAAGAAAGCCCATTGAGGCCACAATTGCAGAATTTACACTTTCAAAATTTTTATTTGTTCTAATATGTAAATAAATAGCGAATATGGTCCAAGTAATAAATGCCCAAGTCTCCTTTGGATCCCAATTCCAATATGATCCCCATGCTTCATTAGCCCATACTGCTCCCGAAAGAATACCTACGGTTAAAAGGATAAACCCTAGACTAATAATACGATAACTCCAACGATCCAATTGTTGAATCAATTGATACCTGTAATAATTTTGAGACGAAATAAAAGAAGTGTTTCGTAAGACATTGTTTCTTTCGTTCACGTATTGAATCTCACTAAAGTAAACTGACTCATTTTCTAAATTATTGCTTTTACTAAAAATCCTTATGAATTTTCGAAATGTAATGACTAGAAGAGCTAGTGATAATAATGATCCACACAAAAGAGCTGCATAGCTCAATACCATCATACTTACGTGCATCATTAACCAATGGGATTGGAGAGCGGGTACTAATATCGCGGATTGATGCATTTCAGTTAAAAGACCCGAAGTAGCAAAACCTTGAGTAAAAATAGCACTTGGCGCGGTTATTGCGCTTAAATGGTTTTTATGTTTTTTAAAATACGGAATAATATGAATCATGGAAAAACTCCACGAAAGAAAAATTAATGATTCATATAAATCACTTAATGGTAAATGCCTCAAATACATCCAACGAGTAACTAATAATCCTGTTATGCAGAAAAAAGTAGCTATCATCCCCTTTTCTGACGAATCATCTAGTCCTACGATTTCATCGACTAATAAAATTATCAAATGAATTGTAATTACAATTGAAACGATCGAAAAGGATATATGAGTTAATATATGCTCTAAAGTTGAAAATATCATAAAAATTATTAAATAAATAAGGGCGTCCCTCAATTATAGGAATTGAAATCGGGAATTGAATTCATTATAGGACTTACTCTTTTAGAAGATGCCATGCCGCCACTCGGACTCGAACCGAGATGCTCTAGCACTGCTTCCTAAGAGCAGCGTGTCTACCGATTTCACCATAGCGGCTTATTCGAAATCATAATAACCTATTTTTATTCAATCGTCGAGCTTGAAGGAGTTAATTCAATCCAATATTTTTTTTTAGGAAACCATTCAAATTGATGAATAAAAACTTGTTTAAAAATTAGGGATTAAAACGTTTTCGTTAACGTTAATAATATTGATTTTTCTTATTATTATCTTTTTATTCTTTTAATTTAGTTATTTAGTATTTTAGGATGTCAATTTTATTTAACTGAACTAACAATGTATTTTTTCGTAGGCTATTACTTTATGCTCTCCTAAAACTAAAATGTAACAGTTGTAACTAGATAATTTTTACTTCAATCCCTGGATATAAGTAAAAAAAATGTTCTGCCTCGTTTGCATTTTTTAATGATTAATTTCTTTTATCATTTATTTTATTAATCTAAAATAAAAAATTCATTTTATCGATTAATAAAAAAATAGAATTTTTATATAACACAATTTCAGCGATACACTCAAAAGATTTATGTAAATATTTGCATAGTTAGGTTGCGTTAGGATTTTTTGTTGTGTAGAGAATTTGCGTTAAGATTTAGCAAACCCATTAAGTTAGGTATTTGGGATGGTCGTATCAATCATATAAAAAAATTTCGTATAGAAATTGTACCGTACTTCAAAATATTTTCTAAATTTTTTAATTAATATATATATATTATATCTTGATCGATCTTCCAATCGAAACATAGGATCTAAAATAGATCACTCAAAATTGGCGCATTCGTCATATAACTACCTAAAAATGTAAACGGGGCTTTTATTAATTTAATTGGGTTTAAGGAATTTATATAGTGATAATAATTTCGAAAACCCAAAATAATGGTTTAAAAGATTATAAAAAACATTTTAAACTTAATCAATTAGTTTCAACGACCTCTTCTTTATAATATAAAATCTAAAATATAACTAAAAAAAAATTCTTTTTATTATTGAGTAAGGGCGATGGGGAAAGTGATAATCCCCATCCGGAAAATGATAAAACATACTAAAATGAAAGGCGAAACCTTGCGCTTGCGTTTACCCTTTTTTCAAACAAAAAAGTACCATTCATTTTTAGAATTCAGTAGACAACAGAATTCTTATCTATATCAGAAACGAAAGAAAAATTTGGCTTCAAATTAAAGTAAAACAAATTCAATTTTATATTCGTTTAAATTAAAACATTATGAGACTAATTCCTTTTTATTTATTTTTTTTTTAATGTATATTGTTTATATTGTAATTTATCTTATATATTAATATTTATTCTTTTACTATACTATTATGATGTTAATATTAATTATAATTGATAAATATTATTTATCATTTTTATAACTTATAAATCTTATAAATAAACTATAAACAAAATTATATAACTTTATTAGTTATTAGAACAGAACGATTCAGATTATTTATTTGTTACACAAAAAAAACTTTTAGAACTCCCGGTAGAAAGAGATTTCGCTAACGAAAAAGCTTTCAATGCTGCCCTATATCCCTTCCTTTTCCAAATATTTTTACGAATTCGTTTTTTTGAAATAGAGGTGCGCTTTTTTGGAACTGCCATTAAAAAGTTATAATAGGTTTTTCGGTTGGATGTGAAAGACATCTATTGTTCAAAATCAATTGTTCTTTACTATTCTCTATCTATTTTTTCTCTAAATTAGACTCCAAAAAAAAAAAGGGGGGGGGGGTAAAAATCACATAAAATATTAATAAGAACGATAAGGTACACTATGCCAAATAGATTGAAGTTGATAAAATAAAAAAAAAAAATAATACAAAAAAAAAAAAAAAAAGAAAGATTGTCCGTTTCGTTTTCTTTCTATTTTCATCGTGTTACATTTATACATGTAATAAAAAAATCTAAAAGTTTAATAACCCAATCCTTCTCCCGCTTAATAAAAAAATAAAAAAACTTTAATAATTTTTTCTATTATATTAATTAATTTAATATTAATTTAATTGGTCAAGCTCGAAGAAAGAGTCCACAAAATTTTAATTATCAAATGAGACTAGTAGTTAATCTGTTAAAGGATACAAAATACATAATTTAAAGGCATTTTATTTGCCCCCTTTTTTTTCCGTAAAATTAAAGTGTTGGATATCATAGCATTTCCTACAAATAGCTTTTATTGTAATGGAAGACAAACAATTAGTTACAAAACAAATTGGTTAATGATTCTAAATAACCGAATTACAATAAATAGTTTTAGTTATGGGCTTTATGATTCATATCAAATACTGTTTTTGGTATAATTATTTATCCTTGTTCTATAAGATATAAAAAAATTATTGTAATACGTAATAATTAAAATGAAAATTAGAATTTTCATTTTTTATCTTCATAAAATTTTATTTAAAAATTTGAATTTAATATTAACAATTCAGTATTAATAAAATGAAATACGTATTTATTTTTCACTAGTGACTTATTTATATCATTTGACCAATTATAACCTCTTGATTTTAAATATTTGAAGTAGTTTGGAAAGATTCAGAATAATTAAGGCTAGAAAATTCTATTTAAGTTTTATTTTATATATCTTAATTTTTTTTTATTAACCGACCCCTTTCAAAAGAAAATAAATAAGAACCGGTGACTCAGAAACAATTAATTAAGATAAATTTTTTTTTTTTTTTTTTTTATGGAATATACATATCAATATTCATGGATTATACCTTTCATTCCACTTCCAGTTCCTATCTTAATTGGAACAGGACTTCTACTTTTTCCAACGGCAACAAAAAATCTTCGCCGTATGTGGGCTTTTCCTAGTGTTTTATTATTAAGTATAGTTATGGTTTTTTCAGCCCTTTTTTCTATTCAGCAAATAAATAATAATTCTGTCTATCAATATGTATGGTCTTGGACCATCAATAATGATTTTTCTTTAGAATTTGGCTGCTTGGTTGATCCACTTACTTCTATTATGTCGATATTAATCACTACTGTTGGAATTATGGTTCTTATTTATAGTGACAATTATATGTCTCATGATCAGGGATATTTGAGATTTTTTGCTTATATGAGTTTTTCCAATACTTCAATGTTGGGATTAGTTACTAGTTCTAATTTGATACAAATTTATATTTTTTGGGAATTAGTTGGAGTGTGTTCTTATCTATTAATAGGTTTTTGGTTCACACGACCCAGTGCCGCGAATGCTTGTCAAAAAGCGTTTGTAACTAATCGTGTCGGGGATTTTGGTTTATTATTAGGAATTTTGGGTTTTTATTGGATAACAGGTAGTTTCGAATTTCGGGATTTGTTTGAAATATTCAATAACTTGGTTTATAATAATGAAGTTAATTTTTTATTTGTTACTTTATGCGCCTCCCTATTATTTGCCGGCGCTGTTGCTAAATCCGCCCAATTTCCCCTTCATGTATGGTTACCTGATGCCATGGAAGGGCCTACCCCCATTTCGGCTCTTATACATGCCGCTACTATGGTAGCAGCAGGAATTTTTCTTGTAGCTCGGCTTCTTCCTCTTTTCATAGTTATACCTTACATTCTAAATCTAATAGCTTTGATAGGTATAATAACATTATTTTTAGGAGCCACTTTAGCTCTTGCTCAAAAAGATATTAAGAAAAGCTTAGCTTATTCTACAATGTCTCAATTGGGTTATATGATGTTAGCTCTAGGTATGGGGTCTTATCGAGCTGCTTTATTTCATTTGATTACTCATGCTTATTCGAAGGCATTGTTGTTCTTAGGATCTGGATCAATTATTCATGCGATGGAAGCTATTGTTGGATATTCTCCAGATAAAAGTCAGAATATGGTTCTTATGGGCGGTTTAAGAAAACATGTACCAATTACAAAAACTGCTTTTTTATTGGGTACACTTTCTCTTTCTGGTATTCCACCCCTTGCTTGTTTTTGGTCCAAAGATGAAATTCTTAATGATAGTTGGTTGTATTCACCTATTTTTGCAATAATAGCTTGGTCCACAGCAGGATTAACTGCATTTTATATGTTTCGGATCTATTTACTTGCTTTTGAAGGACATTTAAACGTTTATTTTCAAACTTACAGTGGCAAAAAAAGTAGTTCGTTCTATTCAATGTCTCTATGGGGTA